ATACTAGAAATATAGCCCAGAAAATAGAAGGAATAATTTGAGAATTGCTTTATATGGATCCTATATGGTTGAGATGGTTGAGACCAAAAGTAAAAATTACATTGCCAAAAATTGACAAGGTAAGATTTCCATTTCTTCATCAGAAGATGAGTCCCTTTTGAAGCCAGAATTGATTTTCCTCGATATCTAACATAATGCATGAAAGGATCCTTGAACAACCATAGGGTTTTCTGAAAACCATTACGACAAACTACTATAAGATGCTCTATCTTTCCATAGAAATGTGTTCGCTCAAGAAAGGCTCCAGAAGATGTTGCTCGTAAATAAGAGGATTGTTTACGAAAAAAAACGAATACGGATTCATATTCAGATACATAAGAATTATATAGGAACCGAAAGAGTCTTTGATTCTCTTTTAATTTTAAAAAGGGAGAAATAGATTTCTTTGGAGTAATTAGACTATTCCAATTATGATATTCGTGGAGAAAAAATCGCAATAAATGTAAAGAGGGAACATCTTGTATCCGACATTGTAGAATTTGAACCAATATTTCAAGATGGATGGGATGGGGTATTTGTATATCTGACACATAATTTAAATGTAATAATTTGTCCTCTAAAAAAGAAAATATTGAATGAATGGATCGTAAATTCTTTGATTTTGGTATTTCTTTTTTTTCTTCGAGGAAAGGCACCAATCGCGACGAGAAAGGAATTTCCAAAACGACTGCAAAAACCTCTGATATTTTTTGAGAATACAAATTCTTGTTGATGTTGAGCACAACAAATCGATTTTGGTTAAAATAATTAACCGAATGAATCAAATAATTCTGTTGAGACATTCGAGTAATTAAACGTTTCACAAGTACTGAACTGAATTTATTGTCATAACCTAAAATTTCCATGGGTTCGTGAAAAACCGATTCATTTAAACCATGATCATGAGCAAGTGTATAAATATACTCCTGAAAGAGTAACGGATATAAGAAGCGTTGTTGCCGAGATCCATATTTTTCAAAATATCCTTTTAATCCTTCCATTTTAAATTTAAATTAGACTTGAACCAGACATTTCTTGGGTTATCAAATGATACATAGTGCGATATGGTCAGAACAAGGTATATATAAGTATATAGTGATATAAGTATTATTATATTTATTATTATATTTATATAAATATAATAATACTTATTATATATATTATATATATATTATATAATTATAATAATAGTTTATATAATAATAGTAAGAAAAAAAAAAAAAATGGATACCCACTAAACAGGGAGTCCAATCAACAGATCTTCTTATTCTCTTTCCAATTGCTTTATGTTCATTAACATTAAAAGGAGAAGGTTCAAAATCTTTTATTTTTGCAACCCAATCGCTCTTTTGACTTTGGAATTAATTCTCTTTATCAGTATACTCTTTCTTCTACACATCTGCCTACGCTCCATAATCATAATATGGAATAGTTAGGATTCATAAAAAAAAAAAAAAATGTATGATCCACTCACAGAGGAACCCTTTCCCGCATCAGGCACTAATCTATTTTTAACGTCTAATTAGATCGGGTAATCATTCAAATTAAGAACAGAAGCTCGTTGCTTTTTGTTTCCCTAGAATTGGGACCATAGGACTCTATCCATTTATTCACTCGACCAAACAACGGTAAATGTGAATTCATTTTACCCCCTTCCCAGAATCAAAGTTTTGTACCGAAGAGTTCTACATTAATAATTAATACGACATGCTATTTTTTCCATTCATTACCTTTCAGGATCAGTCGTGGTCTTATAGACTCTACCAATAGTCTGGACGAATCCGTTGCTTCATCCAAATGTGTAAAAGATAATAGCCGCACTTAAAAGCCGAGTACTCTACCGTTGAGTTAGCAACCCAGATAAATATCTGTATACGATCGAAATCAAAATACTAATATGAATACTACTAATTGGATAATTGGATTGCACAACCCCCAAAAAAGATGGAAATTGAACTAACAACCTGAACTAACATCTAAAAGACAGATTTTCTTATAAATTTAATTATAATTTATAATAAATAAACGACGGATCAGATTAAAATACAACGGATTTCCAGATAAGATAAATGAAGGTGTAAAAATTGACAGATCGCTCGTTTTCTCAATTCAATAATGTTTTTATTTTTTCATTAAGAAAAGACTTATTATATAACAGTAAGTCCGCCAACCCCATCATTTTAGTGAAGTAAAAAACTAATATGGAATGGGGATAAATAGATCTAGCTATCTATGATGATCAATTATATTTGTTCGATACACCATTGTCAATATGAATTGAATGTTGAGAAAAAGCAAAAAAATGCATTAAATAAACAAATTGATTTAAATAAATCAAATTAAATAAATCAAAGAAAAACTTGTGTTGGATTAGCACGATATAAATAAGAAATAAGTATAGAAAAATCTCGAGTTTATTAAATTAAATCAACAGAGGTACAATAAGCAAGATGAACCCCTTGTTTGTTGGTGAATTCCCACAACAAAAAAGTAAATAGGTATGAATAAAGCAAGAAAGAGGCAAATGTTGAGAAAAGAATTACACAAAGATCGATACTAGACAATCTCTCCCACTTTTTTATTTATTTGAGAATTTTTTACTTTGATTAATTCGAAGTTCTTTAAACAATTCTGCCTTCTTAAAAATATCATGAACAGTTCCTGTAGGCTGGGCCCCTTTTTCAAGGAAATATAGAATAGCGGGAACATTTAAATAAGTTTTCTTCTTTATCGGATCGTAAAAACCCACTTTACGAAGGTCTCTTCCCTCTCTTCGGGATCGAACATCAATTGCAACGATTCGATAGATGGCCCATTGGGATAGATAAACAATGCCCCCCCCTAGAAACGTATAGGAGGGTTTCCTCTCGTACGGCTCAAGAAAGAATGATTCTAATTTCCATATCTGTATATAATTACAATACCAAAAAAATCCATAAAAAAAAAAATTATTAATTAGACTATGATTTAAGTTGTTTTTTTGTTCTTTATTATCTTACAGAAAAAAGAAATATCATTCGTACTCATAACTCAAGTTGGGTAATTCTGAAAGAATTTGGAGGTAAATTCTTAAATATTTATTGAGCCGTCTCTAACCTATTTTCTTTGTCTCATCTCAAATCTATTTTTATTACTCATTCCGTTCAATTGTTGAGACAATTGAAAATAGTGTTTCCTTGTTCTGGAATCTTTTATCTTTGCTTTGTTAAATCATTGGGTTTAAACATTACTTCGGTGATCCTTACTCTGTTCAAAATGGCAGCAACATACCTTTTGTTTTTTTTCTATGAAAAAAAAAAAATTATACGAACGATTTATTCTCTTGTGATACACTTTTAATCGAAATATTTTGACCAATTCCGACAAATTTTACTTTTTTTTTTGATTTCAAACTTGTTTGAATTTGAATCTTTCGATTTCTATATTTTATATATTAAAGATATACTTAATTAAAGATATACTTACAAAGTTGTTCCAACTTATTGATTGTCATTAACCCTAGATCCTTCCCCCTGATAAATTAAATGAATCCCTATTTCCTGCTCGAGCTCCATCATGTACTATTTACAACCCAATACAAAAAAATTTGGGTACTAGTGAAACAGAACAAACTATGTCGAGCCAAGAGCATCTTCATCCCTATAGAAAATGGCGGATTCTTAATCCACAGCCGATCATGTCCTTCAAGTCGCACGTTGCTTTCTACCACATCGTTTCAAACGAAGTTTTACCATAACATTCCTCTAATTTCGAACCAGTATGGAATTGATTCAATATGGAATCATGAATAATCATTGGCTCAACGAGTACATAATAGTTCATACTTTCTTTTTATCTATATCTTCCTTTTATCTAATGATAAAAAAAAAAAAAGGTAAAAACTTTCTTTTATCAATAAGTAAGGTCGATTTCTCGCACACACTTCTTCGAGTTTTTCATAAACTAAGAAATCAGTCAAAATAATTTAAATAATCCACTACTTCAACATCATGGCTCTAAATACATTATACATTTTCCAGTAATAACTGAATTAGATTTCTAATTCAATTAACAAGTCAACGCAATCATAACTAAATCAATACAAAATGGGATCCTCTTATGGTATCCTAGACTATCAATAGTCTAGGTAAAAAACAAAATTGGTTCGCCCAACCAAAATGCATTCTGTTCCTATTTTGTTTTAATTTTACCCCACTCCAGTTTAGGAGCTTTAAGATAAGTGATGGAATTTGTGCCAAAAACGACATACTCCTTTGTTTAGTCTCCACATAGACTTGGAATACCTTCGCTTACTTTATTAAGAAAAGGAGAGGCCTTTCTTTTACATTTCGATTCAAAATTACATAATATCAATTATGTGATGTGAGAATTCAAATATCATGATAGATATGGGACATCAAATTTATCTATTTCTAAATAACTAATTAACTTTTCATTATGAATAGGAGTAGTACGAACCTATGCTAAATTGAATGATACACACCCAATTTGGGATGAAATCCTTGATCTATATTCCTATACTACCGATATTAAATAAAAAATATATTTATATCCATTTGCATTTGACACTTGATTACATTTGTGAGAACGAAAGAAAAGATATGATTCTGAGAAGAATTAATTAGAATTCATAACGAAAGATTGTTTTCTTTAACATTAACAATTTTCTTTTATGTTTAATGTTGAATCTAATGTAATCCAATCTTTCGATTCTGATATAACTGATCTGGGACGGAAGGATTCGAACCTCCGAGTAACGGGACCAAAACCCGTTGCCTTACCACTTGGCCACGCCCCATTTAGATTTATATTCGACACTAATAAACACTAATATCCTTATGGGTTATTCGTCAATTCCAGATGAAATTCCACCAATTCCAGACAATATCTTAATATATATGAGATATATTGTTATTGTTATTCCTGAGATTCGACACATGTAGATATAGAATACAAAAGAATTCATTGATCATTACATATAATTCAATTAAGATATTGTATGAAAGTATATTCTCATTTGAAAATGGTAATGATTTTTGATTTTGGGGAGTTCAAAGAAAAAAAAAAAAGATTTTTTGACCTACCGTCTTTCTTCATTTTCCCCTTATATCAATAACTCAAAAAAAAAAAAAAATCAAATTATCTCCAAAAACGAAATGCTTGTTATGCTTAATATGTTTAGTTTAATCTGTATCTGTCTGAATTCTGCCCTTTATTCAAGTAGTTTTTTATTCGCAAAATTGCCCGAGGCTTATGCCCTTTTCAATCCAATCGTAGACGTTATGCCCGTCATACCTGTACTTTTTTTTCTCTTAGCCTTTGTTTGGCAAGCTGCTGCAAGTTTTCGATGAAATCCTTAATACTCCCCTAAAAACATTCCTAATTTATTTGATAAAAAAAAGATTCTAATGATTGATAAGATCAAATAAGTCGTACATTATGAACCTTCTATTCAAAAATGGAAATTCTTTTATATTGGAATTGGATAACCGCAATGCTGAGTTTGAATCAGTTTATTTCTTCGTTGTGTTCTTTTCCAGTAAGCAAGGACTTTTTTAGGCTCACCCACAATACTTAATTGTGGATATGAAAGAAATTTTTTGGAACAAAGGAATCAGAATCTTATTACAAATAAATTCATGAACGCGAAAATTCCTTTTTTTTTTTCGAGAAAGCGCTTAACTTAATTAATATTAAAATGAAATGAATTCTTTTTTTTTTTTTTTTTTTTTGTGTCATGTCAAAATAAAATAGTATATGTGGTAGAAAATAGAGAATTTATTCCCTAAAAAAAAAAAAAAAGGATCTTATCCTGGAGATTGTGTAATGCTTACTCTCAAACTCTTCGTTTACACAGTAGTGATATTCTTTGTTTCTCTCTTCATCTTCGGATTCTTATCTAATGATCCAGGACGTAATCCTGGACGCGAAGAATAAAAAATAAGAGATTTTTTTTTTTCGTTTTTATTTTCTCTTTCTTTATTTATGAATTTTCTTATCCATAGATTATTTATTATATTATTATATATATATAATTATTATATATATATATATATAATAAATATATAATAAAAATAAATATATAATAAAAATATAATAAAATAAATATATAATAATATATATAATAATAATATATATAATAATATAAAATATAATAAAATTTAATAAAATTATAATTAATAAAATTATAATTATAATAAAAGAAGGATCTAGATTTTTTCGAATTCGAAAGTCCCAAGTGATCAGAAGAAGCGGAGAGAGAGGGATTCGAACCCTCGGTACGAATAACTCATACAACGGATTAGCAATCCGCCGCTTTAGTCCACTCAGCCATCTCTCCCAATTCAAAATTGAAAATTTTTCATGTGATGCGTGAAGTAAAGATTGCTAAAAAACCCTGTTATACTTCTTCTTTATTTTTTTATTTTTTTTATTTTTATTTTTTTTATTATAATATAAGGTTATATTATTTATATTATAATTATATAATTATTATATAATTATATAATATAAATTTATTATTAATTATATAATATAAATTTATTATTTTATATTATAATTTTTATAATTTAATTTTAATTTTTTATATTTATATTATTTTTGTATATTATTATATAATTATATAAATTTATTAAAGATAATAGAAATAAAGATAAAGATACATCAGATATGCACGAAATTTGATCAGCAATTCAATTTAGATAACTCGAATATCTTCAATAGAAATAGAAAAATACCTTATTTCTTTGATACCTTATTTCTTTGATACCTTATTTCTTTGATTTCGTACAAAAGGTTCTTTTATTCCCCCGGCCTGGCTAGGTACTAGTCGGGCCATTATCCATTTTGTTGCAATTAATCACTCATAAATTAAATGATTTATAATTTAAACGATTTTAACTTATTTGTTATTGAAGCAACAACAAGAAGGGTGATTTCCATTTCTATTCTTAGAAATATCTATTCTTTTTTTATTTTATTTATTTCCAGTCCAGTAAGTAATCCCATAACTAGTAAAAAGTAAATTCAACATATTCAAATAAAAAATAAGAAATAAAAAATAAATTAGATTAAATCAATTAAATATTAAATAAAAATATCTAATTTTTATTAGATAATTTTATTAACCTTTTACTTGTCTTGTTCCTTGAACAAGCTTTGTTTGAAGAGTTGAGATACAATTGACACGAATTCCTAAGATTTGGCAGTTGAATAAAGAAGTTTATAAAAGAAAAAATAGAGTCCGGTATTCTTGCTCTTACATAACTCATTTTAAAAGTCCAACTTCAATGATTCCCTCAAGCCGGGACTGTCGGTAATAGTAATGGACTTACCAGAAAACGAAAAATAGAACTTTTGATCTGACTTTACGTTATTTAAATAAGCTTTCTTCTGTTCACCTATTTTATCAAGCACTCGGACGGGACAGAATACGTGTCAATACCAGAATTGACATGATTC